AGTTAATAGTATACCACTTCTACGAATAGCTCGTAATGCTGCGTCTCTTCCGAGACCGGGACCTTTTATCATGACTTCTGCTCGTTGCATACCCTGATCTACTACTGTACGAATAGCGTTTGCTGCTGCAGTTTGAGCGGCAAAAGGTGTCCCTCTTCTCGTACCCTTGAATCCACAAGTCCCGGCCGAGGACCAGGAAATCACCTGACCCCGTACATCTGTAACCGTAACAATGGTATTATTGAAACTTGCTTGAACATGAATAACTCCTTTTGGTATTCTACGTGCACTCTTACGTGAACCAATACGTACATTCCTATGTGAACCAGTTCTCGGTATAGCTTTTGCCATATTGTATCATCTCATAAATATGAGTTAGAAATATATGGATATATCCATTTCATGTCAAAACAGATTCTTTATTTGTACGTTGAATCCTTTAGTGAGTTTAATTATCCTTGTCTTTGTTTATGTCTCGGGTTGGAACAAATTACTATAATGCGTCCCCGTCTACGGATTAGTCGACATTTTTCACAAATTTTACGAACGGAAGCTCTTATTTTCATATTTGTTATTCCTTAATCTTAATTCTGAATCTACTTATTGGTAGAAAATAAGTTTATTGAAATTTTTCATCTTGAATCGTATTGAATAAAAACCACCTAATCTTTCGAATCCTTGTTTCGGAGTCGATAAATTATACGTCCTCTGGTTGAATCATAACGACTTACTTCAATTTTGACTTTATCTCCTGGCAGTATCCGTATAAAACTACGTCGGATTTTTCCTGAAACATAACCTAGAATCAGATCGTCATTATCTAACCGAACCCGGAACATGCCGTTGGGAAGCGATTCCGTAATTAAACCTTCATGAATCCATTTTTGTTCTTTCATTCCAGGCCAAGCCCCCTTGAAGTATCAACTAAGGAAGAAGAAACGATATTAGACAACTCATCCCCTGTCTTTTTTTTTTTACAAATGGGAAGAGGTTTCGGATCCCATTTGGATATTAAAAGGATTACCATATATAACACAAAATTTCTCCGCCGATTCCTTCTAGTCGAGCCTCCTGGTCTGTCATTATACCTCGAGAAGTAGAAAGAATTACAATTCCCATCCCACCTAAAATTCTAGGAATTCGGTGAGAATTAGAATAGATTCGTAAACCGGGTCGACTAATCCGTTTTAAATTTAAAAAATTTGTATAAGGTCTTTTCCTATTCCTTCTATGTCGCAGGGTTAAAACCAAAAAATATTTGTTTTTTTCTTGATGTTTTCTGACGTTTTCGATAAAACCTTCTCGAAAAAGTATTTTAGCAATATTTTCGGTAATATTAGTAGATGCTATGCAAACAACTCTTTTTCTATCCATATCAGCATTTCGTATAGAGGTTATTATCTCAGCAATAGTGTCTCTACCCATGATAAATTAAAATTATTGGTGCCTCAAAATTGGATATAATCAACATGTTTTTCTTTTTTTATTGTTTTATGAATATGAATTTTTCAAGATATATGCGTGAGACACAATCTACGAATTAATCTAGTTCTTAATCTATTTCTTTCAAATATCCCAAAGACATTACGATCTCATTTTATTTTATAATACTTCGGGAGCTAATGAAACTATTTTAGTAAAATTTAATTGTCTCAATTCCCGGGGGATTGCACCAAAAATTCGAGTTCCTTTTGGATTTCCTTCTTGATCAATCACAACTGCAGCATTGTCATCATATCGTATTATTATACCGCTGTCACGTTTAAGTTCTTTACAGGTACGAACAATTACAGCTCTGACTACTTCTGATTTTTCTAGAGGCATATTTGGTATTGCTTCTTTGATCACAGCAACAATAACATCACCAATATGAGCATATCGACGATTACTAGCTCCTATGATTCGAATACACATCAATTCTCGAGCCCCGCTGTTATCCGCTACATTTAAATGGGTCTGAGGTTGAATCATATCAATTTTTAATCTATTCTTTCAATGCAAAGGATGAAGAAAATAAAAGAAATATTGTTTGTCTAAAAAAAAACCTGCGGTTTTGTTTCATCTCGAAGACTCCTTTTTGTCAATTCTACATATTTATCCCGAAATAATAAATTGAGTTCGTATAGGCATTTTGGATGCTGCTATTAAAATAGCCCGTTTAGCTATATTTTCGGTTACTCCACCCATTTCATATAGTATTCGTCCCGGTTTAACAACAGCTACCCAATATTCGGGGGATCCTTTCCCAGAACCCATACGTGTTTCAGCCGGTCTTACTGTAACTGGTTTGTCTGGAAATATACGGACCCATATTTTTCCACCACGGCGTGCATTTCGTGTCATTGCTCGTCGCCCTGCTTCGATTTGTCTAGATGTGATCCAAGCAGGTTCAAGTGCCTGAAGAGCATATTTACCGAAACAAATATGATTACCTCGATAAGCTATTCCATTCATTCTTCCTCTATGTTGTTTACGGAATCTAGTTCTTTTGGGGTTATAG